AGCGGCTGAGTATTCATTCCATAAGGGCTTATTCGATCCAATCGTACCACGTAATTTGTTAAAAGACGTTCTGAGTGAGTTATTTCAGCTCCACGGTTTTTTTCCCTTGAATCAAAATTCAATCAAGTAGAGCATTAAGTTCAATTATTTTTTTGTGGCGAACAAGTATTTAGTTTATCGGAATCCAAATACAAATAAGAAAAGAAGAAAGAAAAGGGCTTTCTTTGGTGACATAAGATCCAATTGTAGGAAGAATCAGAAGTTTCGGAGAATTACTTTTTTCCTCCTGATCCATTTTTTTTACCTATTTTCATGATTAGTAATCATGAACCCTCTATCAACAGAATAAAAGAGTGAATCCTTTCTTCCGTGAAATTAGGAAAATAAAAAAATTTCATGTTCCCTTCTTATCTTACGTACTTTATATGTATATATAATTCTTATAATTCTAATTCAAATATAGATATAGAATAATCGAATAGAAGTCTTGTATATTTCTATATCTGCCGAAAATCCTCATTTTTACTAAGAATCCCTGTCGGATCGGATTCTAACGAATCCTTCTGGAATTCGTAAGAAACTCTTTCTTTATTAGAAAATAAGGACAAGAAAACAAGAATAATAAAGTGGATTATCATACATATGTTTCATGTAGAAAGGGGAATAGGTACATTTATTTAGTTCTACATTCCTTGCACTTATTATATATTTATAATAGATATACTTATCGTAAGATATCTTTATAACAGGTACAAATAGTAAATCGAGGTACCCATTCTATGACAACTTTCAACTTACCCTCTATTTTTGTGCCTTTAGTGGGCCTAGTATTTCCGGCAATTGCAATGGCTTCTTTATTTCTTCATGTTCAAAAAAACAAGATTGTCTAGATCCGATGGGATCAAATCTCATCCATTTTTTTTTTCAAGACTGGGACTTGGATCATAATACAGACATCTATTTAGTAGAATATGGTACAACAAGTGGTTTTCTACAAACACAAATGAAAAAAAGCTGTTATGCATGCGGAAACATGATATATGGGTAAATGCATTATAGCTATTTTAAAATAGATCAGCAGATGTTTGAAATGGAAAGTCAATGTATCTATATGTATGTAGATATCCATAGTGGGATCATATGAGGGGGATGTTATTTTTTTATATCTAACCAATTGGATGAAATACTCCTAACGGTTCACATCATTATAGGACTAGTTGATGAGAGTTACTTCGGGAACAAAAAAAGTCAAGTCAAATTCATTTGGGTTATTCCTTCAATTCCAATAAAATGCAACTAGATCTAGTATGAACTGGCGATCAGAACGTATATGGATAGAACTTATAACGGGGTCTCGAAAAACAAGTAATTTCTGCTGGGCCTTTATCCTTTTTTTAGGTTCACTAGGGTTCTTATTGGTTGGAACTTCCAGTTATCTTGGTAGGAATCTGATATCCTTATTTCCGTCTCAGCAAATCATTTTTTTTCCACAGGGAATCGTGATGTCTTTCTATGGGATCGCAGGTCTGTTCATTAGCTCCTATTTGTGGTGCACAATTTCGTGGAATGTAGGTAGTGGTTATGATCGATTCGATAGAAAAGAAGGAATAGTGTGTATTTTTCGTTGGGGATTTCCTGGAAAAAATCGTCGTATCTTCCTTCGATTCCTTATGAGAGATATCCAGTCGATCAGAATAGAAGTTAAAGAGGGTATTTATCCTCGTCGTGTCCTTTATATGGAAATCAGAGGCCAGGGAGCCATTCCCTTAACTCGCACTGATGAAAATTTGACTCCACGAGAAATTGAACAAAAAGCTGCTGAATTGGCCTATTTCTTGCGCGTACCAATTGAAGTATTTTGAAATGAACTGAAGAATGAATGCTTTCTTAGCATGAGGGAAGGAACTCAAGAATCCTCTTTTTTATATAACTTAACTGAAGTTTCTTCAGAAAGCTCATTCGAGCAAAACAAAAGCAGACGTATATGGAACAACCATAAAACGAAGCAGTTTTTGTCTATCAGAATGATTGATTTTTTATGCGTATGAAAATCAACTGAATTCTTTCATACTAGTAACAAGTCTAATCTAATAAGTATGGATTCATCATATATCAGAACATTTCAGAATACAGAATTCCTCTTTTTAGGTCCGTTGAATTGATATGTTAGATACAGATGGATCATATCTTGTAAATTCTCTCTCTTTTCTTTTGTCAATCGATGTTTCTTTTTATCCTTTCTTTTGCCCCTTGATGACCAAACGATTGGATCTCTTATAACCATCCAATTTCTCTCTTGTTTTGCCACCTATTTTTTTTCATCATCACATCAATATTCTTCAGAAATTTCCTCAATTATTCCTGGGCTATGGGTAGCCAAGCCAGTAAAACTTTTCGAAATATTTGATCTAAGGGGAGTTTTCGTCTCGAAATTCGAATATTCATTACTTGAAGTGGTTCTTTCGCGCATTCGTCCAAAGGATGTAATTGCTTCGAATTTGACCAATTGAGATATCCGGAAATAATATTTTTTTATTTCTTCATTCGAAGCGAAGCGGACCTTTATTCTATTTCTATATTCTTTCTAGATCTAAAAACTAAGACTAACCAATTAATTACAATTTAAAATAAAAAAACAGGGAATAGATCCATAGGTTCGATACCTTGTTAGAAAACTCATGCTTCATAGAAATATCAGATCGGATAGAGTCGACGAATGAGGTAGGTTCATTAACAATTCACAGATTAAAATGCCAAAAAAGAAAGCATTCACTCCCCTCCCATATCTTGCATCTATAGTATTTTTGCCCTGGTGGATCTCTCTCTCATTTAATAAAAGTCTGGAATCTTGGGTTACTAATTGGTGGAATACTAGGCAATCCGAAACTTTTTTGAATGATATTCAAGAAAAGAACGTTTTAGAAAAATTTATAGAATTAGAAGAACTATTCCTGTTGAACGAAATGATAAAGGAATACCCGGAGACACATATACAAAAGCTTCATATAAGAATCCACAAAGAAACAATACAATTGGTCAAGATGTACAATGAGGGTCATATCCATACCATTTTGCACTTCTCGACAAATATAATCTGTTTCGCTATTCTAAGTGGTTATTCTATTCTGGGTAGTGAAGAACTTGTCATTCTGAATTCTTGGGTTCAGGAATTCCTATATAACTTAAGCGACACAATAAAAGCTTTTTCTATTCTTTTATTAACCGATTTATGTATCGGATTCCACTCGCCCCATGGTTGGGAACTAATGATTGGCTCTATCTACAAAGATTTTGGATTTGCTCATAATGAGCAAATTATATCTGGTCTTGTTTCCACTTTTCCAGTTATTCTAGATACAATTTTAAAATATTGGATCTTCCGTTATTTAAATCGTGTATCTCCGTCACTTGTAGTGATTTATCATTCAATGAATGACTGAAGAATGATATATTGACATTAATCCAATCATAATGTTTGTTACTTTGTACATAAACAAACCGTTTAAAATCTTACTCATTTTTTCTATTTCTACCCATCGAGGGGATTCCTCCTATATTATATGTCAAAAAAATTATTCCAGTACACTAGCAGAATTGTGGATAGGGAACTATACTAGCCACCTACCTAATTTATTGTAGAAATTTTCGGGATCAATGATTGGACCATGCAAAATAGAAATACCTTTTCTTGGATAAAGGAACAGATGACTCGATCCATTTCCGTATCGATCATGATATATGTAATAACTCGGACATCCATTTCAAATGCATATCCCATTTTTGCACAGCAGGGTTATGAAAATCCACGAGAAGCGACTGGGCGTATTGTATGTGCCAATTGCCATTTAGCTAATAAGCCCGTGGATATTGAGGTTCCGCAAGCAGTACTTCCTGATACTGTATTTGAAGCAGTTGTTAGAATCCCTTATGATATGCAACTGAAACAAGTTCTTGCTAATGGTAAAAAAGGGGCTTTGAATGTAGGGGCTGTTCTTATTTTACCTGAGGGATTCGAATTAGCTCCCCCCGATCGTATTTCTCCCGAGATGAAAGAAAAGATAGGCAATCTTTCTTTTCAGAGTTATCGCCCCACTAAAAAAAATATTCTTGTAATAGGTCCGGTTCCTGGTCAGAAATATAGTGAAATTACCTTTCCTATTCTTTCCCCGGACCCCGCTACTAAGAAAGATGTTCACTTCTTAAAATATCCTATATACGTAGGCGGGAACAGGGGAAGGGGTCAAATTTATCCTGATGGGAGCAAGAGTAACAATACAGTCTATAATGCTACAGCAGCGGGTATAGTAAGCAAAATCGTACGTAAAGAAAAAGGGGGATACGAAATAACCATAGCGGATGCATCGGATGGACACCAAGTGGTTGATATTATACCTCCAGGACCCGAACTTCTTGTTTCAGAGGGTGAATCCATCAAGCTTGATCAACCATTAACGAGTAATCCCAATGTGGGTGGATTTGGTCAGGGAGATGCAGAAATAGTACTGCAAGATCCATTACGTGTCCAAGGCCTTTTGTTCTTCTTTGCATCTGTTATTTTGGCACAAATCTTTTTGGTTCTTAAAAAGAAACAGTTTGAGAAGGTTCAATTGTCCGAAATGAATTTCTAGATTCACGGATTTATCAACATCAAGTTAGTTGGTAAAAGAAAAGAGCCAAATTCTTTTTGATTGATGCAATTATGTATGATAAAAAAAGATCATGAAAAGCCTTTTGCTTGCCTTGCTTCTACTGTTTTTCTGGGAGATGTCGGGAATTACTTGTATCCTATTCCTAGTAATAGTATATGTATATTGCGAAGAAGACTATTTGACTTGACCCTTTTTTTCAATCCAAATCCGAATGATGTGACTATGTCATTATTGCCAGATTGTAAATGCCAGATAATGTATCAATAATTTTCTGTTCTATTAGTATTAGTATTAGATAATAGAATAAATGAATAGTGATAAATGAATAGTGAATAGTGAATAAAAAATAGA